AAGATGGAGTGAAGCTTGCATTCTAAGCTCTTTCTTTTTCTTTCCATCGACCATCCCCTTCTCCTAACATGGCGAATAAACTGATTAGTAAATCTGCTTTCTTACTTCTACTACGATAATACTTATTGTAAGAATGAAAGTCTCATCCGATTTCTTTCTTTTCTATACAATTTGAATGAATGAGATTCCATGGGGTTGTAGGAAATCGATTGCCGGGTCGTGTTCGTGAACCTATAAAGAACTTTTTCCCTCGGAAATTACTGAAAGACTGGCCCCTCACAGAAAAAGGGTCTCTGCTTAAAGGAAATAAGTCTTTGGGCGTACTTTTTGACGAGGCTCTTCAAGACCTTCTTTCTATTCTATAGAATAGCCAATAAAATCTTACTATTAAAATAGAGGGTAGTCTAGTCTAGCGCGTAGTTTCAAAGAATGAAATTAAGAGAATCAGCGATCTATGCCTTACTCAACCACCTCTTTAACTTCAGTAGTTAGGGGGCGCGGAGCCACTGTTATCTCCTCTTAGGGAGTCTGGTACCCACTCCTCTTCTCTTATTGGCTGGGGATGTACACAGCTGTCGAAGCAACGTATAATAAGCGTCGATCGCGATACGCCTTCGATCACCCGGATAGATTGAGTAAAGTAATGGCATCCACTGAGAGCTTACCTTAACTGGCATGACATCAAAGAAAACTACCACTCCACTTTTAAAGGCTTGCCTGACGGGCACTTGTTTGCTTTCTTGAAATGAGCTAGCTTAACTCTGATTGGGAAAAGGCAAGAGGCACTGACTCTCAAGCCTCAGAGAAAGCTGAATAAATCCTATAGATTATATTATTAGGGCAGCCGCAAGGAAACTAACCTGCACCCTATTTGTTTGAGACTCGGGATGGAAATGACCTCCTGTCTTTGCTTGTGTTGTGTTGTATGACGTCCACGTCGTCTTCGACTCTTATTCCAACACTAGTCCCTTCGTGGTGCCCACGGTGCGGTTCGTAGGTTAGTAAAGCAAGGAAATCCTACTGGCGGTAGCGGTTGTACCTTTGACCTATGTCTAGCCGCTTCTTTGATAATCGCATTCATTATTGGTTCACATTATCTCCTTGGGCAGGAAGTCTCTAAGCTCTTTCCTAAAGATAAATGACGGAAGAAAAGGAATGAATCAAGACGGTTCATCCACGGAGGGAAGCAAAGTCCATACCAGCTCCTGCTGTTGAGGTGCTCCTTTAATGGATAAAATCTTCCTCTCAGGAGGGCGATATACGTATTAATAGCAGATAGAGAAGAACAAAAATCAACACTTTCATTTGACCTGGAGGAATACAAGGGGTATTGGTCCAACAGCGGAAGTTAGAATTTGACCCCAATAGGCCCATCGAAAGCCTCCCAGATAGGCAGTTTGCTCCCCAGTGTAGGGGTGAACCTGTCAAGAACAATAGTTTGTAACGCGCTTAAGGTAAGGCCGGCTGTTAGCAGTCGATTCGGTAATAGAAAAAGCAAGACCTTTCTGAGCAGCTTTCACTCTCATAGCAAAGAAAGAAGCAAAGCAATGCTTATCATACGTCAAACGTTAGAGAAGGAAAGGAGCTGGTCAGTATAGGGCATCAGTAGCTTCAACTAAAGAATCAGTCGAAACGGACACTTAAGCTAAATCCGCAACAGAGCGAGTAGCCAGGTGTGAGTGTTATGGATCTAGCCCTTTACGAGCTGCAGAGCTAGACAAGCAAGAAGGCTCTTTTCAGCCTTTCCGATTTCTTTTATTCTAAAACGCTATTTCTTGATCCATTTCTTTTCAATGATAAGCAATTCATGCACAATTCAATTCTTTCCACGCTCGGTTCAAACTCAAACCAACAAGACGGGCAATCCTCTCGTAGACTGAGCACTATTAGCTGTATATTATTCTGTACATACGGTGTAAATACCGTAAATTATTGTATTATTATATACCATATCCATATAAGATAAGATCTCCTAGGGCACTAAGCCCATCTTGCTATCCAATTCTACAAGCACTAACCCAATCTCACTGAATGAAGTTTCACATCTTTCGTCTCAACTTGTCGGACCGCTCTCGAACCCGGGTGGGGAAGGAAAAGGAAGATGAGGGTGAACTTCAATGGAGAAAGAAAGCACTCGATGAGAAGTTCTATACCGGGACAAAGAAGATGATCACCAGCAGAGATAGTAATTCGAACCTTAGAGCATCCCTACTGTGAGAGAGACTGTCTTCCGGTCGAGGCATACTATCTAAGCGACTCTCCTAGTGGGTGACTTCTTTTGAACAGATCCACGCGCTCTATCAACTATATGTCACCTGCTTCACTTGAAAAACCCATATGAAATCACGCAAACCATGTCGGGTTCACAACCTAAGACAGAAAGCGAAAGGCTAAGGGAGGGTATGGGACTAATGGTTAAGGGTATTCCCCTAGTCATAGCATGGTCGAAGAGCTGAGGTAGTACTGACTTGACAACTGGACTGGCCTTGCCAATTGTGTATAGTGGACACGAGCAAAGTTGTCAGCAGCATTTTCCTAGCGGCCGAAATAAAAGGAAGGTTGATCGAAGGATCGGATCTACATGAAGCTTAAAATACAGCTAGCTTAGGCGCAAGACAATCCTCAGACGATATGAATTGGATTTGATCTCCCTCTTGTATACGCCATTTAGAGGTTCACCTTCTTCAATGACCTACTGACACTTCACTTTTTGAACGAGCATGGAAAGACACTATCAAAGACTGACGCCCCAGCGACTATGAAAGCCCGGTTCCCGGGTCAATATAAGAGTCCATCCACGGCATGAGAGGAGTGTACAGAAAGGGCTCAAGAGCATGTCTTCTTTTCGACCATAGCCATAAAGAGAAGAGTCTGACCCAGAAAAAAGCCATCTTGTAGAGAATGAACAGTCGATTTGGACAACCGGGGACCAGACCACTAGCCTAGATAATCAAAGAGGCACGGGCTGCTATCTTCTTATTATTATATTATACGATAACGAGATTGGAATAACGGGATTGGTCCCAAGCCGAATCCAAGTACCGGTGCTTGCTATCAGTAGAAGTATCAGCCTTCGCGCCCCCGGAAACGAAAAAATCAAGGTTGAAGATCGGCACAGGCGAGCTAGAAAAAAGGCTCTCAGGGATGAGGTATTCGTGATCCCGGGCACAGCACCAATCCCAGGCAAGAAAGAGAAAAAGTCCCATCTAGCACTATAAGTTCCTCGGATGTGAATTCTCGTTCCGGGATGCTTGATAAGGGCAAGATCATAGGAGTGGTCGCCAACGTCCGACAAGCAAGAATGCGGCATAGGGTCAAATAGGAAGAATTCTCCAAACACTAAAATCCTCGTTGGACGGAAAGAGGAAGGCGAAAGCCTATCTATAACTAGGGACCGCCAACCCAGACTTTGATCAACAATAGGCCAACTGCTGATTCTGGTAGTTAAAAGAAAGCCCATACCTAACTCGCTATGCTTACAGCTTGGCACGGTCCCGTGCTATGCTATTTGATCGAGATTCGAAAGACCCTTCCTCGCCGCCACCTTCCTTCTGAGCCAGCCCGATTGGAATCTTGTACACTTTCGTTATCTTTCTTTTATTGATCCAGCCTATACCTATTTCCTCTTGCTTCGTGCGGCCGGGCCAGGCCTGTACCTCATAGAACAGAAATCCTGTTTAGGAAGCTAGCAGCCATCAAGACTGAAGGCGAGTCAAGAAGGAACGGAGAGTTTACAATTCACAACCTGGCATCCCACACAGAAGACGATTTTGATTTGATAGCAGACTTTCTTTTGTGCCAAAGGGAGTTAGAATGTGCTTTGGTTCACAGGTGGTATATCCCTATATAGATATAGATAGGCTCTGTAGTCGGGCTTAAGCCAGTTTCACCGAGGGTTTAAGCAGTGATTAGGTACGAGCAATAGTCTGATTAGGATGATGCTGGAACTGCGCTCTCTATTAAGAGCAGAACAGACTGATCACTAAAGAGATACAAAGTTGTGTAGTTCCTTTGTGCCCAGAGGACTTGAAAGAGCTTCCTTAGGATTCAAAGTCGTAAGTCTTTCGCTTGCCTAAGGTTAAGGGAAGCCGTCTGGGAATTTAGCATACGCCGTAGTGTGGCTACTAGTTCCAGCAGGTATTGGTGTCTAATCTCTCTTACTGGGATGGTTCGTCTGGGAATAAGCTAACCCCTACCACGGCTTCAGCGCCTTAACGCAAGTAGTGTAGTCAGATAGTCCTGAGGTAGCCAACCGACCTTAACTTAACAATTACATTTCCTCAGTTGAGTTCTGAACCTCTTTCTCTTTTATATACTTTCTTTTTGATTTTTCTGTTAGATTCTTAGTAGCTGCTGTTTATTCAAGGATTGCATTTTCTGTGCTCGAATGAAACTTTGGTTGGACGGGCAGGTCGAGGGATCTCAAAGAGAGGGTGCAGTTAGTCAGTACGGCAAGTAGAAAGCAGCTCAAATACCGGCAGGTAGAAAGGAAATAAGCTAGGCGATTACCGGAAAGTAGGCCAGTTCCGGTAGTGGTTACTTGATCAGAGAATCAACTCCTTGCTTCATTCTTTGTTCTGGTAATCTATTGTAGTTGTTATTAAACAACAGTATTCCCACCTCGTCTATCTATCCTTTTAAGCCGAAGGAGAGGAGTGAGGGGTTTACCAAGAAAGTATGATCCTTATGGGAATCATAGCTATGCCCAGGTAGTTTCATATTAGCAAGAAAATGGGTATTCTGAATGAATAAACGCTAAACGATATTTTATTGATATTGATATATTTATTAATAAATCTATTGAATAAACAGGAACTAGCTCAACTTGTAGGGAAGAAACAAGCTACCTTAGGGAAGATGCCTTAGTACAAGCGCTAAGCGAGTGAGTGAACTGCTCCCTCTACTTCCCTCTGGCGTATTTCTCATCGAAAGTGTGTATGAAGACGAGGATAAAGACAGTCTGCGGCTGTATACTCAATCTCCACGGAGGAAGGATCATCTTGGGTTTCAAAGATCCAATCCAATTTACAGGTTTTACCACGACTGGCTCGAATCTCTTTATCTACGGCTAATCACCTCGTCTCCGGACTTCTCATCTCCAGTATCTTCCGCATCCGAACTGGTTCACTAGACTTTAGGTGCTTTTTAGCTGTCTTCGAGGTTCGTTTCTCAGCAACTACCCCCCGGGATTCGTCTTCTCAGCTTTTGACTATCTCGAGTTTCTCATCTATGAACGTGCCGGTTCTGCTCTCCCCTTTTATTTTGGGTTGCCCAACCCTCCATAACTCAAATATTATTATCTATTTAATTACGCCCCGCACAACCATCTTAACTCGCTCGGCCTCCTAAAAGAAGAAGTCTTCTGTGTCAGCTTCTCGCTTCAGCTCGCAGGCCTGCTGTGCTGCTCTTCAAGCAGATGCTTCTTTCTCTTCCAGCCCAAGCCCATCTTGACTCTTCCTCAAAAGAAAGGAAGGCTCAGAAGGACTCGCCCAAAGCAGAAATATAATATACAAGATGGAATGGTTCATCAACATGCCTTGGGAGCATGAGAGCGCGACTGGGCAAACACTTAAATAAGATGTAGGGCCCCCAAAGGATAGGGTAAAAGTTTATTCCAATCTTTCGGATAAAACCTAACCGACAATTTAGATTCTGGAAAGACCCTTCTTACTGGAAACCCATTATGACCTTTGTACCACCAGACACTTATGCCATTCAATCAAATGGAGAAGCAAATCTGTGAACTACCCCGCACTTCTTCTTCGTAAAAAGAACATGTTTCTCCTCGTAATAATCTTCGTAATCAGAATCTGGATACTTAATCTACGACATTCATGATCAGAGTCGACTGGACTGGAATGACATTGACGCAGAAACAGAATCAAGAGAGTAGGCAGAAGCTAGAACTGCTCGATCCGGCCGAGGCTTTTTCGATCCAGCGATACCGATAAGCTAGACCAATAGTCGCGCTCCTAACCCTCTGAAAAAAAAAGACACATAGAGGGCTCATTTGTCCTCCAGGATGAGCCTTAGAATTTTTTAAAAGCCGGGCTCTCGGAGCAGAGAGATACAATTCGAAATGAGCGCAAACATGAAAACCTTCTAGTCTACCTTCCAAAATGAAATTAGCTCGATGGAAGGGCGCCCACTTCCCCGCTCGCCCCTACCCACCTCTCGGGGTGGCCTCGCTCTCGCCTTTGGTTCGAGCTACTTTTGCTCCCGGGAACAGATAGCTTGCTGCCCAAGTCTACCTACTCTGACTCTCTCTACCCGGGGGATCCTTAGCCAGCCCTCTATATAGTTAGCTCCTTTCTTTAGCTTCTTAGGAGTGTCAGGTATGCCCCCGAAAGGATTCTGATCATAGTCGTTCAGCGCGTCAAGTTGACACTATAGCTACAGGCAAGTGTTTAAGGTCGTGATTTCTCATTCAATGGCCTCACTATTTTCATTCCAATGTACAATACGACATCGGGGATTTCACCCGCAGGCTATACTGTCAAGCAAGGAAGGCGACTGGCGGCTAATTCGCGTGACGAAAAGCTAGGTTTTATTCCATCTCTAGTTTCATCGGATCATTCATAGATGACATGCTTCTAAAGACTGCTGCTCAAGTACGGCTGACGACAACGCAAGGCCGTGTACCGAAAAGCTGCCACCCAGTATAATGTACCAACGCCTGAATTTGACGGACGCGACGATGATAGCTACGAAATGTGCCGAGCCTATGTCCTTCCCAATCTAAGGGACAGTGTAGAGCGAACTTACCAGATTCTTCCCGAATCTTTTCAGACAAGGAGGGAACAACATCCCGGTCCGATGTTGGTTTTCCAACCCGACAGGACAGTCTTCCCAAGCGCCCGACTCAACGAGAATATTGCCTCATAGCTGGCACGGCAAAGCGTATCGTCCCCTATCTTTATAGCACCCCGGACACCCAATTGATCGTTCCCCGATTGACACCTGAAAGCCCTGAGTTCTACCCGATCATCCCCAGATATAGATGCGTCACACAAGTCACTCTCTTTTCTTTCAATGGCATCCGCTTTCAAAGCCTTTTCGTTAGCAATCCCTTCACACCGCCCTCCTCACTCCTCATCAAGCAATGGATGATAGTAGTGCTGTCAAGAGTTCAGACCGTCGAATGAATTGAATTGTGGCCTGGTGGGAGGACTTGTGTGACGATGCAGCTGGCACCTTTGAGGTCTCGTTGCAGAGTAGGCAGACACTCTTGCGTGCACTGTACACGGTTGGCGCGGTTGTGAGAACTTAATGGAACTTTTGAGTGGAATTCCGAGACTCGAGAGAAGGGACTCAAAGCGCTGTTCTCCTAGGGCTGACTCAACCATAGTTTTCTGGAAGGAAGTACTCGATCACTTATAGCTGGATTTGATCCATCAATGGAAGCTCGATTGTTTAGCAGGTTGGTATGTGCCGCTTTATCCTTCCAAAGGCACATTGAACGAAGGGCTCATCTATAGAAAGCAAGCTATAGCTATGGGAATAAGTCATGTCCTAAGCCTAAGGTTTTGGGCACCGTAGTCTCATCTATATCGATGGCATTATAAAGGGGATTTCCTTCTTTGCCACATCTTGATTCTCTTAAGAAATTCCCTATTCAGGCTTTCCTGCTCCTCAGTGAACCGGATCAACCACGACGGCAGGGTCTACTTCTACTGGTCTTGGATTCTCCCTGCATACATAATCATCAACGACTAAAAAGAAGGCTTATACTTGGATCTTCTCTGAATCAGCAATGCTGTAATCTGCATCTCCCTTAGTCTTTTCACTTCCACCTAACCTAGAACCTAGGATAGTTAGAGGTTTAGGATCAAGCCCAGCCTCAGCTATGGTCTCCCCGCAACAGTTCTCGATGAGCCGCAACCTCAGCATCAAAGAGGTTCTCACTCCCTTCCAACAAAGAAAGTTCAGCTTGATCAGAAACAGACCCAACAAGATCACCTTGGGACTGACCAGACCGAAACGGGTCAGAAGTGGAAACTCTTTACTCGCTGGAAAGAGCGAGTAGTAACAACAGGAGCTTGGATAAAATCCTCGATGGAAACATCTGGGGATAAAGCAGTAGCGTAAGACCACCTGACGTACTTGAGCCAGGCTTCAGTCCAAGATCTTAGAAGTGTCATATCCTCTAAGTACTCAAAAGTCTCAGACTTATAAGTACTCGTTGGAGGCACCACAAGATCCTTAGGTCTGAAAGCTTGTTGAAGCTTCCAGATCAATCGACCTTTTAAATAAGGGTCGACAGGACAGCACTGGCCAAGCCACAACTCGAAAGGTAGCTTAGCCTTTAACCAAATCGCCTTCAGCCGTAAGACTGTAGACGACTTAGTGTGGTTAAGTTTACCAAGAAGCCTATAACCAATACCATACAATCGACATAGAGTGGAAAACCTATCTTATAGAGATGACAAAGGGAATACATTATTCCATGTATTGTATGGGAATTAGCCTGGTTTCGAATAGAAACAGGGGATAAAGCCACTGTTAAATTCTTACACCTAAACTTCTTAGCAAACTCAGCGCCACCCACATCTGAGACTAAAGACTTAGGAAGTGATATAGTCACACCTAAATCCTTAAGTGTAGATAGGTAGACTTCTGCGACCTTTGAGTCGGCGATACAAATATCGTCGCCAAGGATAGCATACTTATCAAAGCGCTTCCCCGGATATATCTTCTCCGCACACCACCAAATGGTGGGACAGTGTAAAGAGCGGCCAAGAAGCGAGATATCCAAGAGGTTGCCCTGATCCTTGGGCTGATAGTCAAGTAATTTGCTCTTGAATGACAGGTCTACTCTCGGATACAAAGGTTCTATGTTCAAGCAATTGGGCCAACTTTCATTGGATCCTTCCGAAGTAGGCGAAGGTAGAGTTGCTGACCTGAACGCTTTGGCTCTTTTTGGTAAGTCTTCTCGGAGTAAGAACCTTTCTTTTTGAGCCGGCGCGGAGACCTATGGTCTCCATTCCGCCTTATCTTTGCTCTCTGTTGGTGTGAAGTTGCTAGCATAATATGGTAAGCAGCGGGCTTTCTATCCTCAGAGGTTCCGGTCACGCTAGTC